TTCCTTTTTATATATAAATATTTATTTTAATTTCTTATTTTAATTATAAAAAGTTAATTAATTTAATATTATGTTTTAATGTATTCTTTAAAAAATTCGAGATTAAACCTATCGTTATTTTTATAAATATCTTAACCGCTACTTAAGACTAATTATATGTACAACTATGCAACTACCATTAAATTAAGTCTACGATATTTAAATCATATAAATATTAATTTTTATTGTAATATATTCTACCCATTCATTATATATTTATATGTTTTGACATGATTCATAATTAAAGCATCTGCGTGAAATCACTTATACTGAATTTATAATTACATCAATAAGATTTTATAAATATATATATATACATCATCAATGTATACCAAAATATCCTGGCCCTATAATTTAATTAACAATTAAAAGCAAAACTGCCTACAAATATCATTCAACTTTTAAATGCAAATTAAATGTTATAATTTAAATATATAAACAATCTAAATTAATTTTTAAAAAAGATTTAATACATACAAATAACCAATATTTCATTATATTTAAATAAAATTTATTATCTAATATTTCTACAAACAAAAAACTAATACTTAATTACATCGACTCGCCAAAAAAAAAGGCGAGTCATAAAATTTAAATAAATTTACAATTTAATTGATTCTTAAATTAGTTCAATTCTTAGTTTCTAACTAAAAATTTATGGTTGCATCTTATGGTCTTCAACAATATACTAAAAGCTACCCTAAAATATTCAACAAACAAATATAATAATAATTATTCTAAACAGATAGGTTTTAATTGAATTTTTTTGAATAGACTGTAGAATCTTTGATCTATAAACTAACACCTTAAAAGTACCTTGAAGGCCCAATATTTCAACTCATGAAATATCAACATTTTCAAAAGAAAATTTTCTTCACCTTATCATAAAATTTAAAAAAATTTGAGATCTAATTTTAGGGAAAAATCATATTTGAGAAAAAAAATAAAAAATAAATTTTATTTTTTCACCCAAGAAATAGTTTTTTTCTTTTACTCTTAACATATATATTCCACCAGCAAAAGTAACAATTAAAGTTGATACTTTTAATAATACAAACAATTCAATAGAATTTGGCCTTCTAAAAATTAATCAACTAAAAACTGATCCTCCAACAACCGCACCCATACTCATCAACATAGCAGAACTTCTAATTTCCCTCTCCCCCTCAAAAATTGAATTTATTCTTTTAGAATGAATTTTCTTTCATAATGAAAAATAGGCCATTCGAATAGAATAAGAGGCCGTCATTGACGTTGCAATAAACAACATAATAAATGAAATGAAATTTCAATTACTATAACAATATATTTCCAAAATAATATCCTTAGAATAAAATCCAGCTAAAAAAGGAATACCACATAGACTCAAATTAGCAATATTTAAACAAATCCTAACTTTAGGTATCTGATTAGTCACTAAACCTAATATTCGAATATCTTGAACATGCCCAAAATTATGAATAATTCTACCAGAACAAATAAATAATAATGCTTTAAACACCGCATGTGTTAACAAATGAAAAAAAGCTAAATTTGGAAAACCTAAAGCTACAATACTTATTATCAACCCAAGTTGACTAAGAGTAGATAACGCAATATTTTTTTTGATATCAAATTCAAAATTAGCAACAACTCTTGCCATTATTATAGTTAATCTTGACATAAATAATAAACTAACTTTAAAAAACATTATCCTACTAAAAAATTCAGAAAATCGAATTATTAAAAAAACTCCAGCAGTAACTAAAGTTGATGAATGAACCAAAGCAGAAACCGGGGTTGGTGCTGCCATAGCAGCAGGCAACCACGCAGAAAAAGGAATCTGCGCTCTTTTAGTAATTCCCGCCAATAATATTAACACAACCATAACACTAATAATATTTTTATCAAAAACTGATAACGAAAAAAAATTTCAATTCCCATGATAATTAATATAAATGCAATACAAATTAAAAAAAGCAACATCACCAACACGATTCCTAAGAATCGTTAACATGCCAGCCCTATTTGATTTACTATTTTGATAATAAATTACTAAAACATATGAAACTAATCCTAATCCATCTCATCCTAATAAGATTGAAATTAAATTTGGAGAAATTACCAAAAAAATCATAGATAAAATAAATATAATCACGATCATACAAAAACGAAGCTTATTTTTTTCCTCTATTATATATTCAACACTAAATTTTATTACTGAACCAGAAATAAAAAAAATTACAGTCATAAATAAAACAGATATTCAATCAAAAATTATAGTCATAATAATGCTATTAGAATTAATCTCTAGAAATTCAATTTCAAAAATATAAACAAACTTAAAATTACAAAAAATCAATCTAATTAAAAATCCAAAAAAAAACAATAAAAATAATATTTTTTTCCTAAATTTAAAACTTAACCCATCCATATAATCTTTGATCCCACAAATCAACATTTAAAACTTTTAAGTTTCAAATAAATTTTTAATATTGATTTTGTAAATCAAACACATTAGGCTTCAGCAGTTTATTTACACTAAACAAACCAAATGACAGAAAAATGTAACGAATTTAAGTTTCGTAGATATTATAATTACATTCATCTTTTACTTAGTAATAATTATTTCAATTTTAATTAGAGTTGCTTTTCTAACATTACTAGAACGAAAAATTCTCGGATATATCCATATTCGAAAGGGCCCAAATAGGATTAGATTAACAGGAATTCTTCAACCAATTAGTGACGCCATCAAACTTTTTTCAAAAGAAATCAGATTACTAAACTTAAGAAATCGACTAACCTTCTTAATTGCACCAACAATAAGAATTATTCTTTCATTATTTATTTGATTACTAATTCCAATAAAATGAAATCCAATAAATTTTAATTTTGCCTTAATATTCTTTTTATGTATTACAAGAACATCAGTCTATTTCTTAATAGTAGCTGGATGATCATCTAATTCTAAATATTCTTTATTAGGAACATTACGAGCAGTTGCTCAAACTATTTCTTATGAAGTTAGTCTCGCCCTTATCTTATTATCTATTATTTTTATATCAGAAAGATATAATCTAATAATCATTGACCAATCCCAATTATTTATCTGAAACCTTCTAATTTTATTCCCATTATTTATCTGCTGATTTTCATCAATTTTGGCTGAAACAAACCGCGCTCCATTTGATTTTGCAGAAAGAGAAAGAGAACTCGTTTCAGGTTTTAATACAGAATATAGAAGAGGAAGTTTTGCTATAATTTTTATAGCTGAATACTCAAGTATTTTAATAATAAGAATAATTACAACACTAATTTTTTTTGGTTCCAATATTAACTTTACATCCATAATAATAATTAAAACTACAATCATCTCATTTATTTTTATTTGAATTCGTGGTTCATATCCACGATTCCGCTATGATAAATTAATATTCCTAACCTGAAAAATTTTTCTCCCCATCAGATTAGGAATCTTAATAATTATTCTAAATTACAAAATTATTCAAATATGATAATTATGATAAAACCTGAACGAAAAACACACCCTCTATTAATAATTATCAACAACAGATTAATTGATTTACCAACACCCTCTAACATTTCATATCTATGAAACTATGGATCTTTACTTGGTATCACATTAGTATTCCAAATTATAACTGGAATTATACTAGCCATACATTATTCTGACAATATAGATCTAGCTTTTTCATCCATAATTCATATCTCACGAGATGTAAATTATGGATGAATAATCCGATTTTTTCACGGAAACGGTGCATCGTTTTTCTTTATTTGCCTCTACGTCCATATTGGACGTAGAATTTATTATAATTCATATAAACTAAATTATACATGAAACATTGGAATTATTATTTTACTATTAACTATAGCTACAGCCTTTTTAGGCTATGTCCTACCATGAGGACAAATATCTTTTTGGGGAGCAACCGTAATTACCAACCTACTTTCAGCAATTCCATATATTGGAATAACAATCGTAAATTGATTATGAGGGGGATTTGCAGTAAGAAATGCAACTTTAACCCGATTTTTCTCACTTCATTTTCTTCTTCCATTCATCATTTCAGCAATAGTAATAATTCATCTACTATTTCTTCACCAAACGGGAAGAAATAACCCTTTAGGGTTAAACTCAAACACTGATAAAATCCCATTTCACCAATATTTTTCAATTAAAGATTTAATTACAATAATATTATTTATCATAATCCTATCATTTTTAGTTCTATTTTCTCCTAATATTCTAGGAGATCCTGAAAACTACATCCCGGCAAACCCCCTAGTTACTCCTATTCATATTCAACCAGAATGATACTTTTTATTTGCATATGCAATTCTACGATCTATTCCCAATAAACTGGGAGGAGTTATCGCCTTATTAATATCAATTATAATTCTATTTTTCCTACCAATTTTCTCAAAAAATTGTTTTTCCACTTCATTTAATAAATGAAGTGGAATAATCTTTTGAAGATTTATTAATATTATTATTCTACTAACATGAATTGGGGCAAACCCCGTTGAAGCTCCATACATTATTTTTGGTCAAATTCTTTCAGTTCTCTATTTTCTAACATTTTTCTGAATGCCTTATTCAATAGTATTATTCCAAAAAATCATTGAATTACTATAAATCTAAAGAAGAATTTGTTTTGAAAACAAAATATACATGTTCAATTTCAATCAAAAGGTCGAAACTAAATACAAATTGTTTTTCTCAAAAATTGCCCAATCCAAAGCACCTTGTATTCATTCATGAATCAACCCAACTAATAAAATAAACAAAAAAATTTGACCAATAAGAAATAATCTTTTAATCTCAATTAACCTTATCCTAATAGGATAAGGTAAAATTAAAACAATTTCAATATCAAAAATTAAAAAAATAATTGCAATTAAAAAAAATCGTAAAGAAAAAGGTAATCGACTTGATCTAAACGGATCAAATCCACACTCAAAGGGTGAATTTTTCTCACGATCCTTTTCCCTTTTTTCAGAAAAAAGGAAAGAAACTAAAAATAACCCAATTCCAATCAATATAATCACTAAAAATATAATTAATAATATTAACATATTATGAACCTCATCAATAAATTGTAATAAATAAAAACAACCAAACAACATCAACAAAATGTCAATACCACGCAGATGCTTCAAATCCAAAATGATGATTTTTCGAAAAATGTCAATAAAATTGACGAAACAAACAAATTAGCAAAAATCTTCTACCAATAATTACATGTAACCCATGAAATCCTGTAGCCACAAAAAAAGTAGTTCCATAAATTGAATCAGAAACAGAAAATCTTGACTCAAAATATTCCATTCCGTGTAATACAGTAAAATATAATCCTAAAACAACAGTAAACAATAAACCTTGAACTCCCTGAATATAATTTCCTTCCATCAACCTATGATGAGCTCAAGTAACTGTTACTCCAGAAGCTAATAATACAGCTGTATTTAATAGAGGCACCTGAAAAGGGTTTAAAACTGTTACTCCAGTAGGAGGTCAATATGACCCCAAATCTATAGTTGGGGCTAATCTACTATGAAAAAAAGCTCAAAAAAATCTAAAAAAAAATAAAACCTCTGATAAAATAAACAAAATCATTCCTCACCGAAGCCCAAATACAACATTCCTAGTATGTAAACCCTGATACGTTCCTTCACGAACGACATCACGTCATCACTGAATCATAGTCATGATAATAATAACAACTCCCAACAACAATAACCTTATTATATAATTATGAAATCATTTAACTAATCCTGAAGTTAATAATAAAGCTCCACACGCCCCAATAATTGGTCATGGACTCAACTCAACTATATGATATGGATGATAATGATTTATCATTAATAGACTTCCCCTGAATATAATCTTCCTAAAACTACAAAAACATAAGACTGAATAAAAGAAACTGCTCTTTCAAGTATTATTAATAATGTTTGACCAAATATTAATAATAACAACATCAATAAACCCAAATTAGACCCCTGATTTCCAACCAAACTTAATAATAAATGACCTGCAATTATATTAGCAGCTAATCGAACTGATAAAGTTAAAGGACGAATAAAATTCCTAATACTTTCAATACAAACCATAAAAGATATTAAAACGGAAGGAGTTCCAACAGGAACTAAATGAGCAAATATTATTATTGCCTTATTTGCTCATCCAAAAATTATAAACCTAAATCATAAAGGGAAAGCTAACCTTAAAGTAATCATTAAATGTGATGTTCTAGTAAACATATAAGGAAATAATCCTAAACTATTATTAAACATAATTATTAAAAACAAACTAATAAAAATCAAAATTATGCCATTAATATTTCTTATTCCTAAAAGAACCTTAAACTCTTTTTCTAAAAATCCAAACAATGAACATAATAAAACCAAACTTCGAGAAGGAAGAATTCAATATAATATAGGAATAAAAAACCACCCAAATATTATAGAAACCCAATTTACTCTCAACCTAAAAATACTTGATGATGGATCAAAAACTCTAAACAACCTTATTATCATTCTCAATGAGACATTTTTCCACCTAAATCCTTCACTTTTAACTTAAAAAATAACTTATAATTCAAATAATAAATTATAATTAAAAAAATTTTTAAAACCAAAATCCTAATTGGTATTATAATAACTCAATCTAAAGGATATATTTGTGGAATTCATTTTAAATTTGACATATTTATATTTTTATAAATTATACATTTATTTCAAAACTCAATTAATAAAATAATTCATTGGAATAGACTCAACAACAATTGGCATAAAACTATGATTAGCACCACAAATCTCAGAACACTGACCATAAAATAACCCAACACGATTTAAATACAATACAATCTGATTCAATCGTCCAGGAACAGCATCAACCTTTACCCCTAACGAAGGGACAGTCCAAGAATGCAAAACATCAGCAGCTCTAATTAAAAAACGAATTTGACCTTGATAAGGTAAAATTAATCGATTATCAACATCTAACAAACGGAATTCACCAAATTCTAAATCATTAATATTCATTATATAAGAATCAAACTCAATATCTAAAAAATCACTATACTCATATCTTCAATATCATTGATGACCAACAACCTTGATTGACAAAAAAGGATCAAAAACTTCATCTAATATATACAACAAATGTAATGACGGAAAAGCAATAAACACCAAAATAAAAACAGGTAATACCGTTCAAATCATCTCAATTCATTGCCCTTCCAACAAAAACCGCATTAAACTCTTATTTAATATTATACTAAATATCCTATACCCAATTAAAATTGTAATTAAAATTAATACTAACAATGTATGATCATGAAAAAAAACTAATTGCTCCATTAAAGGAGAGGATGCATCCTGAAATATTAACTCATTTCATCTTGCCATATTAATTATTTAATATTCTTAATTCACTATATGTATGATCATATGGGGGAATTCTTTGATCCCACTCCAAAAATCTAACTAGATGACTTCCTCATATAATCAACCGATTACTAATCAATCTTTCCCAAACAATAAAAACAAAAAACAAAACACAAACTAAAGAAATTATTCTTCCAATAGAAGAAATAATATTTCATAACATATACACATCTGGATAATCAGAATATCGACGAGGTATTCCAGCCAACCCTAAAAAATGCTGAGGAAAAAAGGTTATATTTACACCCAAAAATATTGATAAAAAATGAATTTTTAACCAACCTGGATTTATTCTAACACCAAGAAACAATGGAAATCAATGAACTATACCACCTAAAATAGAAAATACTGCCCCTATAGACAATACATAATGAAAATGTGCAACAACATAATAAGTATCGTGCAACACGATATCCAAGGAAGAATTCGCCAACACTACCCCAGTCATCCCCCCAATTGTAAATAAAAAAATAAACCCTATTGCTCACAATAAAGCTGGTTCAAATATTATCTTCACTCCATGCAAAGTGGCAAGCCAACTAAATATCTTAATTCCAGTTGGAACTGCAATAATTATTGTTGCCGCTGTAAAATAAGCTCGAGTATCAACATCCATTCCAACAGTAAATATATGATGAGCCCATACAATAAATCCTAACAATCCAATTGATAACATTGCATAAATCATTCCCAATGATCCAAACGATTCCTTCTTACCCCTATAATGATTAATAATATGAGAAACTATTCCAAAGCCAGGAAGAATTAAAATATAAACTTCAGGATGTCCAAAAAACCAAAATAAATGTTGATACAAAATGGGATCCCCACCACCTGCAGGGTCAAAAAATGAAGTATTTAAATTACGATCAGTTAATAATATTGTAATTGCCCCTGCCAACACAGGCAGAGATAGCAACAACAAAATAGCCGTAATCTTCACAGATCAAACAAATAAAGAAACACGCTCAAAAACTATTCCAATAGTCCGCATATTAATTACAGTAGTAATAAAATTTAATGCTCCCAAAATCGATGAAATTCCGGCTAAATGTAAAGAAAAAATTGTTAAATCTACTGATCCTCCACTATGAGTCAAATTACTTGACAAAGGAGGATAAACTGTTCACCCAGTACCAGCACCACTTTCAACCATTGAAGATCTTAACAACAAAAAAAACGACGGTGGTAACAACCAAAAACTTAAATTATTTAACCGAGGAAATGCCATATCAGGTGCACCTAATATTAAAGGAACTAATCAATTTCCAAATCCCCCAATCATAATCGGTATAACCAAAAAAAATATAACAAATGCATGACCAGTCACAATAACATTAAATAATTGATCATCCCCTAATAAATTCCCCATAACTATTAATTCTGTTCGAATTAATAGACTTAAAGAAGTACCAACTATAGCAGACCATACTCCAAAAATAAAATATATTGTCCCAATATCCTTATGATTAGTAGAAAATATTCATCGCATTTAAAATCAAATTATTCCAATTGGAATAATAAATAACATAATTATCATAATTATGTTAAATCAAACACTTAAAACAACATTTGTTTTAGCATTTAATACTCAAACACTTCTTAATGTCCAAACCATTATTCTAATATATACTAATCGAACATAATAATACAACCCAACTAACATACCCATCAATATTATTAATACCAACAATCATTCTCCACTTTTCATTAAAATATTCAAAATAACAATCTTAGGGAAAAACCCCCTAAATGGGGGGAACCCTCCCAAGGAAAGTATCCCCAATAAAATCATCCACTTTTCTAATTTAGAAAAATAATTATATATTTGATTAATATATACAACCCCCTTTTTATAAAACAAAATTCTAAATATTATTATTATAACAAAATAAAATGAATAATAAACAATTCAAACATCATCACTTAATAAAATAGCAACAATTATTCACCCAACATGGCCAATAGATGAATAAATAAATAAACTACGTATTATTACCTGATTTAATCCACCAACTCCTCCAACAAACACTCTTAAAATAATCCTAAATACCAAATAAACCTCCAACCTTAACAAATAACCCATAATAAACAACAAACCAAACTTTTGAATAGTTATTATTAAAAAAATATTTATTCACCTTAAATTTTCCAAAACTCTTAGATACCAAAAATGGAATGGAGCCGCACCAATCTTTAACATTAATGATATCCAAAAAACAAACCCAATTACATCATAATAATAATATCCTAATAAACTCATTGTCCTTAAAAAAAACCCAATCAATAAAATAACTGATCCAAAAACCTGAACAATAAAATACTTTACAGCCCTATCATTTATATTCTTAAATCCACTAACTAAAAGTGGAATAATACATAACATATTCATCTCTAAACCAATTCAAACAAACATTCAAGATCTCATACTAACTTGAACCATTAAACTAAAAATTAACAACAAATAAAACATTAAAAAATAAGGAAAATTCATAAGTGTTTGACACTTAAACTTTTGAAGTTTAATTATAGTTCATAATAAGCTAAAAAAGCTTTTGAATTCATAATTCAAAAATTATATAATAAGTTAAAAAAACTAAAAGCCTTCAAAGCTTTATTTATTCTATCACTAATTAGTATAACATACACTTAATTTCCAATTAAGAGATTCTAATAAACCATAATTAACTCAGATTTTAAAACCAAAATATTTAAAGGAAACAAATGTAACAACAATAACATATATTCTCTATGCAAAATATGTTTTATTCTATTTAACCTAAAAATTACCTCTCCATGCTGAGAATAGGAATACAAATACATCCTATAAACAGCCCCAAAAAATGAAATAAAAACAAGCAAAACAATCCTCAATTTCCTTCAAGAAATTAAAGAATTTATAATACCAATTTCTCTTATTAAATTTAAAGAAGGAGGAGCCGCCATATTTGCAATAATTAACATAAATCAAAACAAGCTAATACTTGGAAATAAATTTATTATTCCCTTAGACACTATCATTCTTCGAGAATGATACCGCTCATATGCAACACTTGATAAACAAAATAATCCAGATGAACAAAGTCCATGACCAACTATTATTCAAATAGCAGCATTTATTCCCCATTTACATATTACAAAAACTGATCTAATCATCAAACCCATATGTCCTACAGAAGAGTAAGCAATCAATGACTTTATATCAACTTGTCGAATACAAATAATTCTAGTTATTAAAGCCCCAAATAATCTTAGACATAATAAAAAACTACTAAATTTAAATGAAACTAAACTTAAAATCATTGAAAATCGAATAACCCCATAACCTCCTAATTTTAATAAAACACTAGCCAAAATTATTGATCCTGAAATTGGAGCCTCTACATGAGCCTTAGGCAATCAAATATGCATAACATATAAAGGTAATTTCACCATAAAAGCTATCATACACATAATTCAATATAATATCATATAATCCCTAACATAAAAATAATACTTCACTAAAATAACTATAGATAAAGTATTTATTCACCAATAAAATCCAAAAATTCCTATTAATAACGGAAAAGAAGCAAATAAATGATATAAAACAACAATATAACTAGCCTGTAGTCGTTCAGGCTGGTATCCCCAGCCTATAATTAAAATTATGGTAGGAATCAACGAAAATTCAAATAACAAATAAAAAACTAATAAATTTAAAGATGAAAACGTATAAAACAAAACCAAATTTAATATCAATACCATAATACAAAAATAATAACTATTATTTTTGGAAATAAAAACCTTTAATCTAGCAATAATTATCAATACACATGTTAACATCCTTAGCATTAATAAAGGTAACGAAATTATGTCAACTCCGAAACCAAACGAAATTCCTGTTAAATATAAACTAATATTTAACTTAAAAATACAAAAAAAAATAAAAATAATTAATATCCTATTCAAAATAAAGTTTCATTCAATAAACTTCAAAACTCACATTGAAATTAATACTAAAAATATCATTAAAATTTCTATCATCTAACAATCCTTTAAACTCCCAAACATATCATTTCCATGCCTACGAATAAGAGACACCAACAACGACAAACCTAAACTTGCTTCACAAGCAGTTAGAGTTAAAAAAATTAACCTTAAAAACAACTCTTTTCCCATATAAACTAACCATGAAATCATGACTCAAAAAATATTTAACATGATAAACTCTAATCTTAACAATATTGATAACAAATGAACCCGAAATATCACAAACCTAACAACCCCAACAATCATAAATATAATAGGGATTAAAAACTTTAACTGTAAAATCATAAATCTTAGACTTCCAAAGTCTATATTATCACTTACACTAGTTCAAATAACTTCTCAAAAAACTTCATGTGGTCCTTTCGTACTAACACGAAACTATCTGAAGATAGAAACCAATCTGGCTTACACCGATTTGAACTCAGATCATGTAAAATTTTAATAGTCGAACAGACTAATTTATACAACAACTACATCATATAATAATTTTAATCCAACATCGAGGTCATAACCTTTTTTGTCAATATGAACTTTTAAAAAATATTATGCTGTTATCCCTATAGTAACTTGTTCTATTATTCACTAATAGTGAATCAAAAAATTTATCAAAAAATTTTTGAAAAAAGAAATTTTTTTCTTTTGTTTCCCCAACAAAATAATTTTATTAAGCTTAATAGGGATCTTCTCGTCCCTCAACAAAATTTTAGCTTCCTCACTAAAAAATTTACTTTTACTCATTAATCTAAGAAAGAATTGCCCCAATATATCCATTCATTCCAGTCTTAATTTATAAGACAAATGATTATGCTACCTTTGCATAGTCATAAATACTATGGCTATTTAATATCATTGAGCAGAAATCACCTTTTATATTTCCAAAAAGCTATGTTTTTGATAAACAGATGAAACAACTTTTGCCTAATTCCTAAAATTAATATTTATAAATATACTAAAACTTACATTATTTTTACCTAAACTAAAATTTATCTTAACCCTTATTCCTATACATTAAACATACATACTTAATATTAATATCATTGCTGATCCAATAATATATAAATAAATATAATTATCTTACCTATAGTAATTATAATAGAACCATATATCACAAATTTCGTTAGCATTTCACTTCAAAATCTCCATTAAATCACTTTTGCAACAACTTCATTAATAAAAATTTAGATCAATTTACTTAGAGACTTTAAATTAACTTTTAATCATAAGCCCATTATGCAAAAAGTACAATCAATTACTATTACATTTATAATATCCCCCTTCCAGTTTATTTATCAATTTTTTATTTTAAACCTAACTATTATATACTTTCACACCAAAAACATAATTCAAATCCAAAATAATTTTTAATTCTTTTATTTAATTTATGTAAACAAATTAATACTTTAAATTTTTCATAAAAATTTAATTAAACAATTACCCATTTATTAACAAACCCCTTAGTAATAAATTACTTTTAATTTAAAAACCTTTAAAGGCAAAATTTCGTGCCAGCAGCAGCGGTTATACGCAATTATAAATTAATTTTTTCTGAATAAATGAATTTACCATACTTTTTCAAAAAATGAAATTTCAAAAAAAAATAATAATAAAATCTTTCTAATTAAAGATCTAAACCAGGTATTAGATACCCTGTTATACTTAAATTATATAATAATTCAAAGAATTTCCAACAAAATAAATTTGACGGTATTAACTTTTACAAAGGAATTTGTTTCTTAATCGACAATCCACGAACCTATCTTACTTAATATTTTTCTGTATACCACCGTATATGAAATTATTCAAAATAAATTTCAAAAAAGATCTCAAATCTAAAAAATCAGGTCAAGGTGCAATTTTATTAAGAAGAAATGAATTACATTAACTTATATTTACCTATAATAGCTGAAACTCTATTAAAAACAGAATTTGTCAGTAAAATTTTATCATCATGATATTTTGAAAACTACCATTAATATGTACATATCGCCCGTCATTCTTGTTTATTTTAAAAATCAAGATAAGTCGTAACATAGTAGGTGTAATGGAAATTAGATCTCCTTAGTTTAAAATTAAATTTAGAATTTAATATTTTAAATGATTTTACTATATTTAATGACCACAACAATTGGTTTATTATTTTTCTTCATAATACATCCTATTACAATAGGAATTACAATTATCATTTACGTTATTCCTATTTCAATTCTAATTGGAATTAACTCACAAAATTTCTGATACAGTTATATTATTATCCTAATTTACTTAGGAGGTTTACTAATTTTATTTTTATATATTACCAGATTAGCCAGAAATGAAAAAATTTTTTTAAAAACTTCATGACACCTCAAATTTATTATCATTATTATAATATTACTGTTAGTGTCTCTAACACTTCTAGTATTTTCAGACCAAATACAGAACACAGACTCTCTCCAAGAGTCTCTGCAAATTTTCTCTAACGAAAATAATTCTTATACAAGATTTTTTAGAAAACCCGTGGGGAAAATTACAATCTTCTTAGCATCTTATCTCCTACTCTGTCTAATTAGAGTAGTTAAAATCTGCCATTTAATTGAAGGTCCAATTCGAACCTTAAATTAAATGCTTAAAGCATTATATAAAATAAATTAAAAAATAATTTCCTATATACATTAATATTTTATGACTCGCCTTTTTTTTTGGCGAGTCAATGTAATATATATAAGGTTATATATTAGTAATTAATAATAAATAATTAAATTATATTAAAATATAATGAAATATTAGTTATTTTATATAATTAAATCTTATATAATATACATATATATATTTATATTAAGCTTTTTATCTTTAATCATTATATAATTAATTTAGTTTATATAATTATTATAATTAATTATAAT